ATGGAAACTCCAATTAATGCATTATTAGAGGCCTCGCTTCTACGTGACGTGTCTGAGCCTTATCAACTAGGCTTCCAAGATGCTGCTAGTCCTGTTATGGAAGAGATTCTATTCCTTCATAACCAAATTATGTTTATTTTAATTATTATTATAACAGCTGTATTATGGTTAATTATAAGGGGTTTAACAGGGAGAGCTTATCATCGCTATCTTGTAGAAGGAGCCACAATAGAGATTGTTTGGACTATAATTCCAGCAATTATATTAGTGTTTATAGCATTCCCCTCTTTGAAATTACTTTATTTAATGGATGAAGTAGTAGAACCAGGTGTAACAGTAAAAGCCATAGGCCATCAATGGTATTGGTCTTATGAGTATTCAGACTATCAAATTACCCCAAGTGAAGATAGTACCTTAGAATTTGATTCTTATATGACTCCATCTAATAGCCTTGAGACCGGAGATCTTAGACTATTAGAGGTTGACAATAGAATGGTTGTTCCTGTTGATACTTATGTTAGAGTTTTAGTAACAGGGGCAGATGTGCTTCACTCATTTGCTGTGCCTTCATTAGCTATTAAAATGGATGCTGTACCTGGGCGTCTTAATCAAACTGGATTTTTAGTTAAAAGACCAGGAATATTTTACGGCCAATGTTCCGAGTTATGTGGCGCTAATCACTCCTTTATGCCTATTGTTATAGAAGCCGTTAGCATGGATAAATATATCAGCTGGCTATCTTCATTATGTGCTGATCTTTAGCTCGTAGGAACAGCGATAACGAGCGTTAACTAACTTACAGTAATGCCTCACTTAGATATAACTGCTTATTTAACTCAATATAGCTGGACATTAATAACCTTGTTAGCACTTTATAGTATTATGAGTTTGTATATTTTACCTAAAATTCAGAATAACTTACGTATAAGAAGTATACTAGAGGAAGAGGGGGCATCCCCTAGTAAGGGGCTCGGGGTTAATAGAGCATCCACTCTACTACAAGATATACTCCATAGATAGGCCCACTTCCTACATACATTCAATATGGCAGCTTCTTTCTTTGATCAGTTCAATGTAGTTCGGATAATTGGAGGAATAATTACTAATTCTTCTATTATGATGCTTATCCTATTAAGCGCAATATTAATAGGAAGTTGTTCATATAAACTAATACCTACAAGATTGCAGTCTACACAAGAGATTATTTATACCCACTTCTTAGGATTAGTTAAAGATTCCACAGCTAATAAGGGTACTCATTATTTTACTCTTATTATAACTCTGTTTATGTTTATTGCTGGATTAAATCTGCTAGGTCTATTTCCCTATGTATTTACTCCAACTGCCCATATTGTTATTACTTTCGGGTTAAGTCTATCTATTTTAATAGCAGTAACAATATTGGGGATAACACAATTCCGTTGGAACTTTGCTTCAATGATGATGCCTAGTGGAGCTCCTTTATTATTGGCCCCCCTATTAGTTATAATTGAAACAATTAGCTATCTTTCTAGGGCCGTTTCTTTAGGAGTTCGATTAGCTGCTAATTTATCTGCAGGTCACCTTTTATTTGCTATATTAGCAAGTTTTGGGTTTACAATGATTAATAATGGAATGTTAGTATTAAGCTTAGGCCCAATATTAGTAATGGTATTTATAACTTTACTAGAGATTGCCGTAGCCTTGATTCAAGCATATGTATTTTGTCTGTTAACTGCCATATACATTAATGATACTCTAAATCTACATTAACCAGTATGTTATACAGGTAGGAGTATTAGTCTCCGTTCGATTCCCCGCCGGGGAGCCATGAGTAAGGCTTATCACCCTTATCATTTAGTGGATCCTAGTCCATGGCCTTATTTAGGCTCAATTGGGGCATTACTGGTTACAGTTGGCTCAGTATTATATTTTCATTATAGTTATACATGGATAATGAATTTAGGTGCAATTACATTGATATTGACAATGATTGTTTGGTGGAGAGATGTTATTAGAGAGGCCACTTTACAAGGACATCATACTCAGATAGTAAGAAGAGGATTAAGATATGGTATGATCCTTTTTATTACTTCTGAAGTTTGCTTCTTTTTTGCGTTCTTTTGGGCTTTCTTTCATAGTAGTTTATCACCCACTATAGAGTTGGGGGCTGTTTGGCCTCCTGTTGGTATAGAAGTGTTAGACCCATTTTCTGTGCCCCTATTAAATACAGCTATATTACTTAGTTCAGGAGCAACAGTTACATGGGCACATCACGCTATAGTTAGCGGGCAGAGAATAGAAGCCATACAAGCACTTACTTGTACAGTAATACTTGGGATTCAATTTACAGCCCTACAAGCTATGGAGTATTACGAAGCGCCTTTTACAATCTCAGACTCCGTATACGGTTCAACCTTTTTTATGGCTACAGGTTTTCATGGGTTTCATGTTATTATCGGAACTATATTTTTGGCCGTATGTTTAACTAGATTAATAGGTTATCACTATACTCGTCATCATCATTTTGGTTTTGAGGCTGCTAGTTGGTATTGGCATTTTGTAGATGTGGTTTGGTTGTTTTTATATGTATGTATTTACTGGTGGGGATCTTAGCTTAAGCTAAGATAACATAATGCCAAGTATAGCGTAGCTGCGTGGCAGCTTAGCTTGTAGGATCAACTAAAGGGAAGTTTCCAGACTCATAATCTGGCCATGCAGGTTCAACTCCTGCTCCTGCCTACAGAATCACCATGTGGAGTTTATTTGTATGCTCTTAGTAAGAGAAGCAGGGGTTTAGGTATCACTAATCAACCTCTTGTGCCCTATGAAGCTCTAACTAATATATGCTGAGCATATATTAATGTTTCTTATATAACAGGCATATTATCAAGCTGAGTTATTAGATCATGGTTAACTCTTAATTAAAATGAGCCAAATACCTATGCAGTACTTTAACTTAATGGAGGAGAATTATTCTAAGTATGGGTTATCAGTAATCCAGCTTATCCAGATTGGTAAGTTCTATGAACTTTGGCATGAGCCTGATGTTTCTTGTATACAGCAAGCATATTATCAAGCTGAGTTATTAGCTGAATCGGCCCCGGGGCCTTTAGGAGTAACACCACCCATTGAACAAGTTGCTTCGTTACTTGATATGAGGATAGTATCACCCGGTAAAAGATCCTTGCTTCAAATGGGGTTTCCTACTTATTCCCTTCCTACTTATTTAAGCACCTTGTTGGATCAAGGTTGGACTGTTATAGTTATTGATGAACTAGTTACTGGTAAATCCGGACCTAAACAACGCGCAGTATCTCAGGTTTATTCTCCTAGTTGTAATTTAGAAGATTGTTCTGAATTATCCTATGTGATATCAATTTATTTTAAAGATGACTTACTAGGTATTACTTTATTTTCAGCTATGAATGGACATAGTATAATGTTTCCTGTTTATTGGGAAGACAGAGACAAAGTAGCTCGATTATTAATAAGCTATCGTATTAAAGAGGTGGTAATTTGGGCGGACTCGGGAGCCGATCCAGGGATACTAAATAAGATATATGGTTTATTAATTGATTGGAATTTATTCCCCCTTGAACCTAATGCTAGAATTGAAGTTATGGATAGTCCGTGTTATTTATCTTATAGGTACGAAAATTATAGTAAGGAGTGGCTTTTGCTTCATATTTATTTGGGCATTAACGAAGAGTGGTTTAACAAAAATTATCAAGAATATACCTTTAGTAAAATATTTAAAAGCACTTGGACGGACGATCTCAATCAGGTAAATATAATTAGCCTTTTAGGAATATTACAATTTATTAAAGATCGAAATCCTAATTTTATTAAGAATCTACAACTTCCTGAGTCTTATAATTCTGTTGTTAGCCCTTTAAATTTAATACTATGTAATCGAGCAGAATATCAATTGGACTTATTGCCTAAAAAGGGTAAACTGGGTGGTTTACTTAATCTGATTGATTACTGTTCTACTGCAATGGGTAAAAGACTACTCAAATTCAGACTTCTTAACCCTATCACAGATTATTCTGAACTAAATCTTCGTTATGAGGAAGTTGCTACATTTAAACAATTACTTGATAAGCAAATATTTGATAACTCCGAGTTAAAACAAATTAAAGATTTATCCTCTTTACATCGTCAATGAGCAATATGTGCTTCGGCAGCTAATACGGTAGATACTAACTTGTGGCTGCCACCTAAAAAGTTGAATCAAATTTACCACTCTTATTTGTCTGCTAATAAATTAATAAGGTCTTTACTTCCTTTATTACGATCCCACCTGGTAATCGAGCACTTGGCAGTCGTACCTCAATTAGAATCGTTAATTAAGGAAATAAATCTATTTTTCCAGGTAGATAATCTTTTAGGAGATTTAAAAGACATATTACAGCCAACGGACAACTTAACTAACCTTCTCGTACAACAACAAACTTTAAAGGGCCAACTTACAGAATGGGCCGAACAAACTTCGAATATTGTATTTCAAGATACAATTTCTATCAAAGCTGAATATTTTAGTAAGGAGGGTTATGCCTTCTCTATTTTATCTAAGAAGTTAGCTAAGTTAAATCGCGTTATACCCTCGATAGCTAATACGATAGATACTGGCTCTATTATCATATTGGGTAAAAAAGGAAATTACCATCTAATTACTAGCCCCGCTATTCTTAAAGTATCAATTGAGTTAAACTTATTAGAAGAGCAAATTAATACTTATATTAAACAAACTTATAACCGGGAACTTAAGAGACTATATTTCAATTATTCTGAGCTGTTTTTACCCTTAGAGAATCTGATTTCTAGATTAGATGTTGCATTAAGCGGGGCTATCGTGTCTACTAAGTTTAATTATACTAGACCTTGCTTGCAAGGGGAGGGTAAGGGTTTAATAGAAACAACTAATCTCCGACACCCGTTAATAGAACAGTTAAATACTCAGGAAGAATGTGTAGCTCATGATATTAGTTTAGAGGATAAGGGAATGTTAATATTCTCGGTAAATGGTGCAGGCAAGTCTACTTTACTCAGAGCAATAGGGGTTAACGTAATATTAGCTCAGGCAGGCATGTATGTAGCTGCAGATTCTTTTAAGTTAAGACCTTACCACTATTTAATTACTCGTATTTTAGGGGGAGACGATCTTCATAAAGGTCAAGGTACTTTTGAGGTCGAAATGAGAGATCTCTCTACTATATTAAAGCTAGCTAATTATAACAGTTTAATATTAGGTGATGAAATTTGCCATGGGACAGAAGTTAATTCAGGGTTAGCAATATTAGCTGCAACAATTGAAAGGTTGACAGCTGCACGAACTAGCTTCGTTCTTTCTACTCACCTACATCAAGTTTGTTCTTTAATTGATTCACCAGTTCGGTATCATCATCTATCTGTTATTCAGCGAGAAGATTTAGGTATAATTTATGAACGTAAATTAAAACCTGGCCCAGGGCCCTCTCAATATGGCATCGAAGTTATGGGACATATTATTAATGACAGAGAGTTTTATAGTAGTGCTTTAAAATATCGTCAGCTTATTAATAGGAAGTCACCATCCCGAATTAAGTCTAGTTCTTTAGCAGTATTCCGCCCTTCTAAATATAATACTAAAGTTTTTATTGACTCGTGTGAAATATGTGGAGCTCCAGCAGAGGCCGTCCATCATATTAAACCTAAGAAATTATGCTCCTTCAATTTGAATCGAAGATCTAACTTGGTGCCAGTATGCTCAAGCTGTCATTTAGATATTCATAGAAATAAGATCTCTATTTTAGGCTGGAAGAGAACCCCAGTACATAATAAATTATATTGGGTTTATCTTAATGAGTCTTTAGACAGTGGAACTGAGTAAAGTCTAGGGTCTATCGGTAAGGACGTGAAATACGAAATAACAAGGGAGAGACTTTGAACTTGTTTATCCTAACTGAAAAGGGTGAATTGAATAGTTAATTGAAACATCTTACTAAACTATGGGGAATACATCAACTGAGATTCCGTACGTAGCGGCGAGCGATAGCGGAGGAATTGTCTCAAACAGATAATTAAGATGATTGGACATCTAGACTAAACCCCGATAGACACCTATATATAAAGTACCGTGAGGGAAAGACTCAGAATTGGTTCTAAAAGTTACCTTTTGCATAATGGGCCTGCAAGATAAGATTTGGCAAGCTTAAGTATTGAATGAAGGCGTAGTGAAAGCAAGAGAAAAACTCGTCAGTCAAATCTCCCGAAACCAAGTGATCTAACCATGGCCAGGTAGGAGTATACTCCTGACCGAACCAGTGATTGTGGCAAAAATCTTGGATGAGCTGTGGTTAGCGGTGAAATACTAGTCGAACTTGGATATAGCTGGTTCTCTACGAAACTTATCTTAGTAAGGCATTCCAAGTTGATTCGCCCCCAAACCAGGGGGCCTGAATTACTGGTGTAGTCAGACTATGGCGATAAGGCCCCTAGTCAAAAGGGGTAAGCCCTAACCATAAATTAAAGTCGCTAATACAGATTAAGTGTATAAAGAGGGTCCGACTTAGACAAACAGGAAGTAGGCTTGGAAACAGCCATCTGCACAGGAAAACGTAAAAGTTCACTGAATGAGCTAGGAAACTCTAAGAATTAAGGCGGCTAAATCTGTAACTGAAATTATGGGAGCCAGATGGCAACCGTAAGGAAGCATCAATTGGCTTGGTAGTAGAGCGTTCTGTATGCATCCACCTCGTGAGATAAACAGAAGTGATAATGCAGGCATGAGTAGTACAGGATTCACTCCCAAATAAAATGTTTATACAACTCCTAAGGGCATTACGCCCGATGGATTATAATTCTTGTACCTGTTCAGGAAAATTATTATAGTGCATAGCACTTACTTTCGATTGTTATTTATGGGACTTAGATCTAGGCATAATTTCTCTTAAGGAACTCGGCAAAATAAGATCTCGACTGTTTACCAAAAACATAGCTCTCTGCTAAAGGTTTACTGAAGTATAGAGGGTGAATTCTGCCCAATGGTTGTATAGTGAAACTGAGGACTAACGTCTAAAGCGAAACCCAACTGAATGGCCGCGGTAACTCTGACCGTGATAATGTAGCACAATAAATAGCCAATTAATTGTTGGCGGGTATGAATGGAACCACGAGGGTCTTACTGTCTCAAGAGGAAAGCCGATGAAATTATAATTGTAGTGAAGATACTACATAAACATTGTAAGACGAAAAGACCCTATCGAGCTTTACTGGATACCGATAGCGTTAATTTAGAATGATCGATACTAAGTATCCTAATTCTAAGTTAATAATTTTTGTTGGTAGGACAGTTTAGTTGGGGCGACTACCTTTGAATAAGAAACGAAGGCGAGCTTATGGTATTAATAAAATCTCATTAGCCTGACAGTGAGGGGGACACCCCTAGCTGGCACAAGGAAACCCCGCGGGGGTTCCTTGTGGGCGATAGTAACCCGATATGATTATCCAAAATAAATATCGAAAGCGGATAAAAGCTACCGTAGGGATAACAGCGTAATATTGTCGGAGAGTTCTTATCGAGGACAGTGTTTGCGACCTCGATGTTGAATTGCGGTGCCCTGGTGCTGTAGAAGGTACCTTAGGTTGGTCTGTTCGACCATGAAAACCGTACATGATTTGAGTTCAGAGCGTGGTGACACAGCTCGGTTTCTATCTACAATGTTCAATCCCAACTTTTATGAGTCCTAGTACGCAAGGAATGGTCTCAGCGATGCTCGACTATATAGGCCCCATCGACGTAATCAACTTCTGGCTGCTGCAAAGAAGTCTAACAAAAGGTTTAGGGATTAATAAGGTGCCACGAAAGTGGCGCACCTTCTCAGGTGCCATGTGGGTTTATAGCCCCCTGGTGCCCTATGGAATTAACACTAGGGCTCATCATACTAATAGTGTTGACGTATGGATTAAAGGCCCCGACTCTAAGATTAGCAACATTCTGTTTAGGAGCTATAATACTTATGGTAGCTGCTGGGTTATTAGCTGAGCCCCATCTGCTATGTTGGACACAGGCTATTAAGATGTTGGTAATGCTAAGTGGGTTAGCCATACTATGTATGCTGGACCATCGAACATCGCATCGATCAAGCTCTTTATTGATTTTATTAGTGATCTTAGGTAATTTATTACTTATTGGATCAACAAATTTAATTTCGATATATTTAGCATTAGAAATGCAAACATTATGTATGTTTATCTTAGTAGCTTATAATAAAAACTCATTGTTATCAGCAGAAGCTGGATTGAAATATTTCGTGTTAGGGGCGTTATCTTCGGGGTTGTTCCTGTTTGGTTGTGCCTTAATTTATGGCTCTACAGGAGAGCTTGAACTTCAATTTATTCGTATGAGTATAATATCTTATGGAGCATTAGCTGGTAAGTGTCTTATTACTGTCTCATTATTATTTAAAGTATCTGCAGCTCCATTTCATATGTGGGCCCCCGATGTATATGAAGGGGCTCCAACTTGGGTAGCTGCGCTATTATCTATCGTGCCTAAATTAGGGGTACTAGCTATTATAATACAAATCGGCCTAAATGAAATAGGATTATTAATGGCCGGGTTAATCTCTTTGATTATCGGGGCTATAGGAGCCTTGAATCAAACTCGTATAAAAAGATTATTAGCTTATAGCGGGATAGGCCATATAGGGTTTGTGCTGCTTGGAATAGCTATAGGGTCTATAGAAAGTATTCAGGCTAGTTTAATGTATATAGGTGCCTACGTATTAACTCAAGTATTACTTTGGTCTGTAGTACTTATTATATCTCCTAAAAGAGATATGCTTATTGAGTTTAGTGGTGTTTCAAGATTAAACCCAATCTTAGCATTAGCATTAGCTACAGGTTTATTGTCTACTGCAGGAATACCCCCTTTAATTGGGTTTTTAACTAAATGGTATATTATCTTAGCGGCTGTTGGTCAAGGCTACTATCTTAGCGCTTTAATCGCTTTAGTATGCTCCGTAATAGCTGGAGTTTATTACCTTAGATTAATTAAAATTATGTTTTATCAACCTCTGTCGACACCTTTAGTAATAACAAATCTACTAAACTCTCCACGTGGAGCATCGAAGGATACGGGTTTGGGCAAGGCAATATTAATAGGAGGAAGTTTATATTTAGTATTAACTATTATAGTATGTCCTAGTTTGGTTTTTCAGTTAACACATTTGATTGTTTTAGATTTATTTCCATGTATCTTCTAGTAATATTAATACCGTTATTAAGCGCAGTCGGAAGCGGACTAGGGGGTCGTTATCTAGGAAGAAAGGGGGCTGGTTTGTTAGCTTCTGTATGGGTCATGGCTAGTTGCCTTCTTTCTTTTGTATTATGTTATGAAATCCTTATTAATGGGTCCACAGTATATATAGAGTTAGGAAGATGGATAGAGTCTGATTTACTAATAACTAATTTCGGCTTACAATTTGATATGGTAACATCTGTAATGTTAATAGTAGTAACTACAATTAGTGGGTTAGTTCATATCTATTCTACAAGTTATATGAGAGAAGACCCCCATTTACCTAGATTCATGAGTTATTTGTCTCTATTTACCTTTTTTATGTTAGTTTTAGTCACTAGTAATAATTATGTGCAATTATTTATTGGCTGGGAAGGTGTCGGCTTATGTTCTTATTTATTAATTAACTTTTGGTTTACACGTATACAAGCTAACAAGGCAGCAATTAAGGCAATGTTAATTAATAGAATAGGAGATATAGGATTAATGTTAGCTATCATATTAATCTGGAAAGAATTTGGGGTATTAGATTACTGTAGTTTGTTCTCCACCGTGTCTCCATCTTCAGCGTGTACTTGGATTTGTATCTTACTAACTATAGGGGCTGTAGGAAAATCTGCCCAATTAGGGTTACATACTTGGTTGCCAGATGCTATGGAGGGTCCTACACCTGTTTCGGCCCTAATTCACGCAGCAACAATGGTAACAGCAGGAGTATTTTTAATTATAAGGTCAGCCCCCTTTTTTGATCATTCTCCAACTGCAACAATTATTGTGGGTTTAGTGGGCTCCTTAACTGCTTTCTTTGCTGCCACAGTAGGATTAGTCCAATCGGATATAAAAAAAGTTATTGCTTATTCTACTTGTAGTCAATTAGGATACATGGTAATGGCCTGTGGTACTTATAGCTGTCTAAGTAGTTTATATCATCTACTAACTCACGCTTTCTTTAAGGCTTTATTATTCTTGGGAGCAGGCTCAATAATTCACGCCCTTTTAGATGAACAAGATCTTAGGAAGATGGGGGGAATAATTAGAGGCCTACCTTTAACTTATATATTAATGTTGATTGGTTCATTGTCTCTGGCTGGTTTCCCCTATTTATCTGGATTTTACTCTAAAGATTTAATATTGGAATTAACTTATAATAGTTATTGTTTAATATCGATTTATTGGTTGGCTTCAATTACAGCCTTCTTAACTGCTTTTTATTCATTTCGACTAATATACCTAAGCTTCGTGGCTGAGCCTAATTTAACACGTATGAGCGCACGACACTTACAAGAAGCTGATTGGAATTTATTGGGTCCTTTATTAGTATTAGGGGTAGGGAGTATTTTAGTTGGTTATATAGCTCAAAATATGGTATTTGCGCCAGGTCTACGTCCCTTGCCACTTGTGCCCACAATAGTTTCTTTAGCGCCAGTTATTATGTCTGTAACAGGGATATTACTAGTGTTTATACTTCGTCCATATATTATATATTATATTACACGCCCTAGCATATATGGATTCTTATTTTATGCCTGGGAGTTTAACCAAATAGCAAATTATTATATTGGAAGCACAGTTTGGAAGTTCGGTCATACTGTCTCTTATCGTACTATAGATAGGGGGATTTTAGAGATTTTAGGCCCTACTGGAATAGCTCTATTCCTAGTTGATAGAACTAAAGAGTTAAGCAGCTTACAATCTGGTTTATTGTTTAATTACGCATTAATAATATTAGTTGGGGCAGCTCTCGCACTTAAGTACTTAATAGTAAATTAGGTTCGTAGCTGCAATAGAATGTTAATATGATATTAACTTGTATAGTGGGTTCTATATTAATAAGTATAATAATAATCGCATTAATTCCCAGGGAAAATAGTATGAAACTACGCCAGCAAGCGTTGGAGTGGTCTCTGATAACATTTGCTCTTTCTGTTTTATTATTAGTTAACCTTCATCAAGAAGCTCAATTTCAACAGATAATAGAATTCAATTGGGTAAGTACAATAGGTTGGTTTGAAGGCTCTCCTATATTATTTGCTATTGACGGGATCTCTATATTTTTCATTGTACTAAGTACTTTGTTAACACCAATTTGTATTTTGGTAAGTTGGGGCAGTATTAAGTTTCTTGTTAAGGAGTTTATTATGTGTCTTCTAGGTATTGAATTACTATTAATTGGAGTATTCTCAACATTAGATCTATTAATATTTTATGTGTTATTTGAGAGTATATTAATACCAATGTTCTTAATAATAGGAGTATGGGGAGCCCGGGCAGAGAAGATAAAAGCTGCATATTATTTCTTCTTTTATACTTTAGTCGGCTCAATATTAATGTTGCTTAGCATAGCAGTTATTTATAGAATAACTGGCACAACTGACTATTTATCTTTAACTAACATTCAAATTTATACTTCAATACAAATTTGGTTATTTATAGGTTTCTTCCTTAGTTTAGCAGTTAAGATACCAATGATACCCTTTCATATATGGTTGCCTCTTGCGCATGTTGAGGCTCCTTTAGCTGGCTCAGTGATTCTAGCTGGAATATTATTAAAATTAGGAGGTTATGGATTCATTCGATTCGCTTGGCCTATTTTCCCTGAAGCAACAGAGTATTTAGCCCCCGCCATACTAACATTATCATTAATAGCAGTAATATATGGGAGTTTAACTACTTGTAGACAGGTAGATGCGAAACGTTTGATAGCTTATTCTTCGGTAGCTCATATGGGAATAGTAACAATAGGCTTATTTACTCATACGATGGAGGGTTTAATAGCTTCTATATTCTTAATGATAGCTCATGGAGTAGTTAGTCCAGCTTTATTTATAGCAGTAACATTGCTTTATGAAAGACATCATACAAGATTAATTAGATATTATAGAGGAGTAGTTATGACTATGCCCCTATTTTCTATTGTGTTTAAGGTGTTTACTTTAGCTAATATCGCTGTTCCTCTTAGTTGTAACTTTGTTGGAGAATTCTTATCCTTAGTGGCTGCTTTTTCTACTAGTACATCATTAGGAGTTCTTACCTCAACTAGTATGGTCATAGCTGCTGCTTATTCGTTATATTTATATAATAGAATCTGTTTTGGGCAACTTTCTCCATATTTAATATTTTCGAGAGATATTAATAGACGAGAGTTTAATGGGCAATTACCGTTAATAGTAGCTATTGTATTATTGGGAATAGTTCCATATCCCTTAATCGAGTTAGTTCGTGTATGTTTGCCTAGATTCTTATAATTTTCCCCTTATGACCTATCGTGGACTTCGTATTGGATGCTGGATGTTAGAATTAAGCTCAGGCCTAATGCCCAACCTACTTGGTTTTATATGTGTATCTATCTTACATTTTTAATTAGGAGTTAACCTCTTAATAAATTTAAGGCTCGAACAGCAATTGTACCACGTAAACGGTAATAGTTAACCATAATGGCTAAACCGATAGCAGACTCGGCAGCTGCGACAGTTAAAATCATAATAGCAAAAATTTGACCAAAAAGCGTATAGAGCACACGAGACTCAAAAAGAAGCAAAACAGTAGAGGCCAGTAAAACTAACTCTACACACATTAACATAATAATTAAATTGCTTCTATTAAGAATAATACCTAAGATTCCAATTAATAAGATGACAATTGATAATATTAAATAGGACATACTTTAATTTCCCCATTCTAAGCCTCCTTCTATCCATTCATAAATTAACCCTAAAGTTAAAATAAATAAAAATAACATAACAACCCAATATCCAAATAGGGGTAAGCCCATATAGGTAACAGCCCAGGGAAATAGGAAAGATATTTCAAGATCAAATATTAAAAATAAGATACCAATTAAGAAAAATCTAACGGAGAAGGGATTCCCCGGGTTATCAAAAGGATCAAACCCACACTCATATACTGACACTTTCTCCATATCGGGTTGTTTATTTCCTAATAAATAAGATGCCCCTAAAATTATAATTGATAATGTCCCGCTAACGATAAGTAGTATTAGTATTCCTTTGAACTCCATGTTCCTAAGCGGAGACGTGCTAGCACTATATAGATAGTGCTATCGCACTTGGCCAGAAGGCACCTAAAGGTGCCTTCTGCTTATTTGTAGGAAGAGATCTTGCCTACTACGTATCTCTACGTTGGGATTATATAAAGAAGGTGTGTTTGGCTGCTGAGCTAATAATATAGCTCCGACCATGGCGACTAGTAGCACCAAACTAGCAACTAACACTAATTCATAATAAGTTGTATAAAGATGACTTCCAATTGCCCCTATGTTAGTTCTAGACCCTATAACAGGATTGCTGATATATTTAGGGCTATTGGTTAGTAAACTATAAAATAGGAATATCACAGATAATCCTACAGGTAAGAAATGCGAGTGATCCTGAGAATCTACTTTATTAGGCTGTTGAATTAACATAATTACGAACAAGAATAAAATAGCGATAGCTCCTACGTATACAATTATAAATATTAAGCCTATATAGTCTAACCCCAATGATATAAACATAACAGCAGCATTAACAAAGGCGATAACTAACCAGAATACTGAATAAACAGGATTCGGGGTAGATATAACCATAAGACTAGCCCCAACTATTCCTAAGGAGAATATCATAAATAGACTATTCATATTGACTTTCAATCCATGCTACTTCATCCGGAGCAACTTGGTTTCTACCCAACCTAAAAGGGGAATTAATAATAAGAAGTAACAAAAGTAGAATACGGAAGCAAATTGGCCGATCATAACGTAAGGTTCCTCTACTGGGTTGGCTCCTAACCAGGTTAATAATATAAAATCAGCTATTAAAAACCAAAATGCTATTTTACCCAAAGGTCTAAATGTTAGGGCCCTTAATTTACTAGTATGAATAAAGGGCAATAAAAATAGAACAAAGATACTAGCTACCAGAGCCAAGACTCCCCCAAGCTTGTTGGGCACAGCACGTAGTATGGCATATGCAAATAAAAAGTACCATTCTGGTTGTATATGAACAGGAGTTACTAAAGGATTAGCTTGAATGAAATTCTCGGGGTCACCTAACGCATTAGGCAAAAAATAACTAATTATAACTAAAATAACACCAAGTACTAGGATCCCAAACAAATCCTTATAAGTATAATAAACATGAAAGGTAACTTTATCTATATTGGAGCTAATCCCTAAAGGATTATTTGACCCGTCTGTATGTAAACTAATAATATGTAATACGGCTAGTCCAGTTATAAGAAAAGGAAAAAGATAATGTAAAGAGTAGAAACGATTAAGAGTCGCGTTAGATAAACTAAATCCTCCCCAAATCCATTGAACAACATCTGTGCCTACATAAGGTATAGCAGAACAGAAGTTAGTAATAACTGTGGCCCCCCAAAAAGACATTTGTCCCCAGGGTAATACGTACCCTAAGAAGGCTGTTAACATCATTATTAAGTATATTATAACCCCGATATTCCATACGTCCATTTTCATATAGCTTCCATAATAGAGTCCTTTGCCTATATGTATATACACACAGACAAAGAATAATGAAGCTCCATTAGCATGAATGTACTTTAACATAAAACCGTAATTAACGTCTCTTAAAATATGGGAAATTGAGTCAAAAGCTAAGTTAACGTCGGGGCAATAATGCATAGCTAAGAATATTCCGGTAATCAATTGAATACCTAAACAAGCTCCTAACAAAGAACCATAATTCCATAAATAACTAATATTAGAGGGGGTCGGTAGCTCGACCAGTACCCCATTCACAATAGAGATTAATGGATGTTGAGTTCTTATTCGTAACATTTTGCTTGGGGATTCCATAGCCCCAAGGGCTATCCCCCGATAAAGGGCACTGCATCCAAACCTATCAGTAGACCAGAAACTAAAACGATTAAACCAAGACTGAAAGGTAAATAAGACTTCCATAATAGGTACATAAGTTGGTCATATCTCATTCTGGGGAAAGAAGCTCGTACCCACACAAATGAGAAGGCTACTGCCGAAGTTTTAAGGGCTAAGCAACCCATTCCTATAATTCCTGCGAAAGGTGCCCAACCACCTAAAAACAATAAACTTATCAAACAGCTCATTAGAATAATATGGCCGTATTCAGCTAAAAAGAATAGGGCAAACGACATACTAGAATATTCTACATTATAACCAGATACTAATTCTGATTCTCCCTCGGTAAGATCGAAAGGAGCCCGATTAGTTTCAGCTAATGCCGAAGCAAAGAACATTAAAGCAGCTGGAAATAAAGGTATAATATACCAAATTTCGGCCTGAGCTAAAACTATCTGAGTGATATTAAGAGAACCTGCACATAATATTACTGATATTAGAATGAGCCCTATACACACTTCATAGCTAATCATCTGAGCTGCTGCTCTGATAGCCCCTAAGAATGCATATTTAGAATTACTTCCCCAACCAGACATTAAGATAGCATACACCCCCATAGAACTGATAGCAAATATGTATAAGATTCCAACATTAATATCAGCTAGTACGATACCTGGGCTAAAAGGAATAACCCCCCAAGCCAAAAGAGCTAAGGTAAGCGATAGAATCGGGGCTACAATATAAACCGACAGATTAGCATGATTGGGAATAACCATCTCTTTGGAGAATAACTTTATTCCATCAGCTAAAGGCTGTAATAGTCCATAAACACCAACTACATTAGGTCCTTTTCGTGCTTGCATATACCCTAATACCTTTCTTTCTGCTAAAGTTAAATAAGCCACAGCCGCTAATAAAGGTATTATTATTGCAAGCGTTTTAAAGATAATTGAAATAATAGTACTCATCATCCTAGTTACTACCCCCCGATAAGAGGGCGGCCAAGTACGTATTGAACGTAGCCTATGGCCCAAGAACAAGTTCCCTTACCCTTACTATGTTACGACTTACCCATTCTCGAAAAGGAGGGATAACCCCGCCAATTAGCGACGGGGCGTCTCGTATCCTTAACTTGAAGGGGACGACGGGCGATTTGTGCTAACACTGGGTTAGAATTCACCGGAACGCTCTACTTCCCGATTACTATCAAATCCTACTTAAGATTACCATTTCAGAGAATCTCCGCCTCCTAATTTACTGTGTATATTGTATAGGAGAATGTAGCGCATAATATCCCATTCCATAAAGACCATGACACCTGACTTAATCCATAATAGGGTTGAGGATAACATTTATTGTTATCCTGACGACGGCCATGCAATGCCTGAGCGGCCGCTCTTTAAGAGCCGGGGGCTTTCAAGGAAAGGTGAGGTGACACGCGGATCATCGTATTAAATTACACGCTCCTCTGATTCAAACAGTGAACAGCCAAGCCTTTTGAGTTTCAATCTTGCGATCATAGTATTCAGGCATACAATAAGGTTATTCGCTAATAAAGCTATGGTATAAGTTTAGGGCGAGGACTACCAGGGTATCTAATCCTGTTTGCTATCCAAGCTTTCGTATTTCATGAAGACGTACCATGAACGGAGTAAAGAGTCTTCACCTTCGGACTTCCACTCTTGCCTCAAACATTTTACCGCTACCAAGAGGTTTACTTTACTTTATCCTCATGCTTCACTACATACTTTAACGCCTAATGCGAAATAAAAACTGGGCCTCTAAGTTTAACCGCGTCTGCTGGCACTTAGTTAGACAGACCTCAGTGTGAAACCCTGTGTCAAGCGTTTACCCATTGCACAAGATTCTCTACTGCTGCCAAAATGTCTTCCCCTTGTTACAGTGAAAGTGTGGCTATACTACGCATCTTCGACCAGGTGGGCCACTATCCCACCTATTCTAATACGTCAACAGAGACCTTCAATGGTCTCCATTTTATCCTCACCAGTATGGCCCCTGATAAGGGAGGGGCCTTGCATGTATTAGAAGAACACATTGCCTTATAAACTCCCCAAGGTCAAAGGAGTAGTGTGGAAATAATATGTAAATCATCCCCATGACTCAATTAGTTAGACAGATTAGTGCTCTGATAGATAAACGGTAATTCATTATAAGTATGAAAAGCAGGCGGAGAACATAAAGACCACTCTAATGAGGTAGACGAAGTTTGCCAACTCTTAAACGGTCTTTCGGCTGCTAATGCTTCATAAGTCAAGAATATAAACCACAGAATTCCTATTAGTGCTATTATAGCTCCGCAAGAACTAACTAAGTTCCAATCTTGATAAGCATCAGCGAAATCGGAGTATCTTCTAGGTAACCCAGCTAAGCCCAAGAAATGTTGGGGGAAGAAAGTTAAATTAACTCCGATAAACATAATCCAGAAATGGATCTTACCATATAATTCATTATAACTAAAACCTGTAATTTTACCGAACCAATAGTAGAATCCTCCAAATATGGCAAATACGGCCCCCATAGATAACACGTAATGGAAGTGAGCTACTACATAATAAGTATCGTGTAACATTACATCTAATGAACTATTAGCTAATATAACTCCAGTTAAACCACCAATGGTAAATAAGAAGACAAACCCTATAGCCCACAACATAGGTGTATCAAGCCGCAAGTTTCCCCCATATATAGTAGCTAGCCAGCTAAATATCTTAATTCCAGTGGGAACAGCAATAATCATAGTGGCTGCAGTGAAGTAGGCACGAGTATCGACATCCATACCAACGGTGAACATATGATGAGCCCAAACAATAAATCCTAATACTCCGATAGAAATCATAGCATAGACCATACCTAAATAACCAAAAATATGTTGTTTAGCAGAAAATGTAGGTATAATTTGAGATACAATACCAAATCCCGGCAGAATTAATATATAGACTTCAGGGTGCCCAAAAAACCAGAATAGGTGCTGGAATAAAATAGGATCTCCTCCTCCCGCAGGGTCAAAGAATGTTGTATTAAAATTTCTATCTGTCAATAACATGGTGATTGCCCCCGCTAATACTGGTAAAGACAATAATAGCAATATAGTAGTAATTAATACAGACCATACGAATAGAGGTAATCTATGCATACTCATACCAGGAACCCTCATGTTAATTATAGTAGTTATAAAGTTAATAGAACTTAAAATGGAAGATACCCCAGCTAGATGTAAACTGAATATGGCCATGTCCACTGCTCCCCCTGAATGAGCTTGAACACTTGCTAATGGGGGATAAATAGTCCAGCCTGTACCTGCCCCTTGTTCCACAAACATAGAACCGGTCAATAGTATTAGAGAAGGCGGCAATAACCAGAAACTGATATTGTTTAATCTAGGAAAGGCCATATCAGGTGCACCAATCATGATTGGTACAAACCAATTTCCGAATCCTCCGATCATGATAGGCATTACCATGAAGAAAATCATTAATAAAGCATGTGCTGTTACAATCACATTATATAGATGATCATCTCCTAACATACTACCTGGAGCTGACAGCTCTAGCCGTATTAACATACTCGAAGCTGTCCCTGCCATTCCAGAAAAAGCTCCAAATAGTAAATATAAAGTACCTATATCCTTATGATTAGTAGAAAATAGCCAACGTGTAAGATATTTGTTCATGCTTACTCTAGATGTAGGTACTCCATTGGGTGTGTCAGCAAAGTAACAGGGCTAGAGAAGA